TATCCGATAAAAAGACCCACCTGTCATATAATTATTGTAGTGAGGGATAGCTCTAAAAAGAAAACGGATCAGGATATATATTTAGAAACAAAGGATCAATGGAAAGATCCTATAATAGAGAGATATTTGGAGAAAGAGAGAGAAAAAAAAGAGAAAGAGAGAGAAGAAAAATATGGGCAAAAAAATAAATCCCCTTGGTTTCCGACTTGGTGGGGAAAACCAAAAGCATAGATCCCTTTGGTTCGCGCAACCAAAAAATTATTCCATAGGTCTCCAGGAAGATGAAAAAATACGAGATTGTATCAAGAATTATGTACAAAAAAATAGGAGAATATCCTCGGGTTTCGAAGGAATTGCACATATAGAGATTCAAAAAAAAATCGATCTGATCCAGGTCATAATCTATATTGGATTTCCAAATTTGTTAATAGAGGGTCGAACACGAGGAATCGAAGAATTACAGATCAATGTACAAAAAGGATTTCATTCTGTGAACCGGAGACTTAACATTGCTATCACAAGAGTTGCAAAACCTTATGGACAACCTAATATTCTTGCAGAATATATAGCTCTACAATTAAAGAATAGAGTTTCCTTTCGAAAGGCAATGAAAAAAGCTATTGAATTAGCTGAACAAGCGGATACAAAAGGAATTCAAGTACAAATTGCAGGACGTATCGACGGAAAAGAAATTGCACGTGTCGAATGGATCAGAGAAGGTAGGGTTCCCCTACAAACCATTCGAGCTAAAATTGATCATTGTTCCCATACAGTTCGAACTATCTATGGGGTATTAGGCATCAAAATTTGGATATTTGTAGACGAGCAATAATGGGCCTTTCTTTGCCATTCTATCCAGTGATAGAACAAAAAACGACAAACTATTCTTTTTCCCTTCAATGAAAAATGAGCAATTCTAATTCTATAGGGTTGAATAAAAATTGGATTGATCATTTGGTAGAATTGCTATGCTTAGTGTGTGACTCGTTGGTTTTTCTTTAGAGTTGGGATTCAAAAAAAAAGGACTGGCCCCTAACTAATAACTATAGAACTTAGAACCAGCTCATTGCTTCGTATTATCGAGATCCAAGGAACCAGTCACTATATGATGTGTCAATCATATAGTTGTAGCAACTGAAATCTTTTTTCCATAAAGGAAAAATCAATCTGATTATGGATTGTGAAGCGAAAATAGAGGGATGTGGGTAAATGGAAGGACGAGAGAAAGAGAGAAGGAGAATATCAATGGTATATGATTCCAATATGTATGGTCTATTATGAATCATCTCATAAAAGGCAGTGTGATAAAGCATCAATACTGATTCGTCCATAATTAGATGAATACGGTTCATAGGAAAAATACCAATAATAAAGAGCCTCGAGTCAATAGAGACTGAGGAGATTGACTTGGGAACGAACTTGAATTGAGGAGCTCCATTGCAGAGTTCAGGCCTAGCCATTAATGGAGAAGCTATGGGAACGACGGAACCTGTGACTGCAGAAGATTCTATTGAAAACGAATCCTAATGATTCATTGGGTGGGATGGCGGAACCAACCAGGAACCAATTGATTTATTCTGAGAGGCCATGGGTTGACCCTACGAATGAAACAAATATTGAAAGAGTAAATATTCGCCCGCGAAACCCTTATTGAATTGCAAAATTTTGGCCGATTCGGTAAAGGTCAAGGATTCGTTATAAAAATAAAGCAAAGGCATTATCTTCTATATATAGAAATATACGTCTAGCTATATATACAAGATATACAGATTCCTACGTGACAGATTCAATATCAATAAATCCCATGATTTAGTGTATTATTCAATAAATACATGTGTATCTGTAATATTATTGAATCGTTTCATTCGCGAGGAGCTGGATGAGAAGAAACTCTCATGTCCGGTTCTGTAGTAGAGATGAGGTTGAGAAACAACCATCAACTATAACCCCAAAAGAACCAGATTCCGTAAACAACATAGAGGAAGAATGAAGGGAATATCTTATCGAGGCAATCATATTTGTTTCGGTAGATATGCTCTTCAGGCACTTGAACCCGCTTGGATCACATCTAGACAAATAGAAGCAGGGCGACGAGCAATGACACGATATGCGCGCCGTGGTGGAAAAATATGGGTCCGTATATTTCCCGACAAACCCGTTACAGTAAGACCTACGGAAACCCGTATGGGTTCGGGGAAGGGATCTCCCGAATATTGGGTATCTGTTGTTAAGCCGAGTCGAATACTTTATGAAATGGGCGGAGTATCGGAAACTGTAGCCAGAGCAGCTATTAAAATAGCTGCGTGCAAAATGCCTATACGAACGCAATTCATTATTTCAGGATAGGGATGTGGAACCGAAGGGGTATTTATGATGAAAAAAACAATCGCGGATTTCTTTATTTCTGGACAGACAATATTTCTTTCTTTTTTCCTTCGACCTTTGCATTGAAAAAACAGATTAAAAAAAAAAAATGATATGATTCAACCTCAGACCCATTTGAATGTAGCGGACAACAGCGGGGCTCGAGAATTGATGTGTATTCGAATCATAGGAGCTAGTAATCACCGATATGCTCATATTGGTGACGTTATTGTTGCTGTAATAAAAGAAGCAGTGCCCAATATGCCTCTCGAAAGATCAGAAGTGATCAGAGCCGTAATTGTACGTACATGTAAAGAACTCAGACGTGACAACGGTATGATAATACGATATGATGACAATGCAGCAGTTGTCATTGATCAAGAAGGAAATCCAAAAGGAACTCGGGTTTTTGGAGCGATCGCTCGAGAATTGAGACAGTTGAATTTCACTAAAATAGTCTCATTAGCTCCTGAGGTATTATAAATACTAGTAGATGAGACCATGATATAGTAGGGTATCTGAAATGGATCAATTAGTAGATTTTGTTTCACGCATATACTTTTAATAATTCATAAATAAAGAATCAAAAATTCACATAAAAAAAAACGTAACATGTTGATTATATCAAAATTAGGAGGCACCAATAATTATAGTTCGTCATGGGTAGGGACACTATTGCCGATATATTAACTTCTATAAGAAATGCCGACATGGATAAAAAAGGAACAGTTCGAATAGCATCTACTAATATGACCGAAAGCGTTGTTAAAATACTTCTACGAGAAGGTTTTATTGAAAACGTTAGGAAACATCGGGAAAACAACAAATATTTCTTGGTTTCAACCCTGCGACATAGAAGAAATAGGAAAGGAACATATAGAAATATTTTAAAGCGTATCAGCCGACCCGGTCTACGAATCTATTCCAACTATCAACGAATTCCTAGGATTTTAGGTGGAATGGGGATTGTAATTCTTTCTACTTCTAGAGGTATAATGACAGATCGAGAAGCTCGACTAGAAGGAATTGGAGGAGAAGTTTTGTGTTATATATGGTGATCCTTCTGGTATCCGAAGTTGATCCGTAACTTCCTATTTGTGAAAAAGGAGAGGAAAGACGGGTTGTTTAATATCACTCCTCCTCCATTAGTTGATACTTCAAGGGGGTTACCTGGAATGAAAGAACAAAAATTGATTCATGAAGGTTTAATTACTGAATCACTTCCCAATGGTATGTTCCGGGTTCGTTTAGATAATGAAGATCTGATTCTAGGTTATGTTTCGGGTAGGATCCGACGAAGTTTTATACGGATACTACCAGGAGATAGAGTAAAAATCGAAGTAAGTCGTTATGATTCAACCAGGGGACGTATAATTTATAGACTTCGCAACAAAGATTCAAACGATTAGGTGTAGGTGGATTTTTAAACATTCCTTTCGTGGGAATACAATTGAGGTTCAAAATTTCAAGAGACTTATTTTCTTCCAAGGAGTAGATTCGGAATTAAGGTAAGGAATAACAAATATGAAAATAAGGGCCTCTGTTCGTAAAATTTGTGAAAAATGTCGACTGATCCGTAGGCGGGGACGAATTATAGTAATTTGTTTCAATCCGAGACATAAACAGAGACAAGGGTAATCTTTCTAAAAAGAAAAAGGGATTTTCTAAAGGACCCGATGGACAAATAAAGGATCTGTTTTGATATGAAATGGATATATCCGTATATCTCTGACTCATATTTATGAGATGATAAAATATGACAAAACCTATACCAAGAATTGGTTCACGTAGGAATGGGCGTATTGGTTCACGTAAGAGTGGGCGTAGAATACCAAAAGGAGTTATTCATGTTCAAGCGAGTTTCAACAATACCATTGTGACTGTTACAGATGTACTAGGTCAGGTGGTTTCTTGGTCCTCCGCTGGTACTTGTGGATTCAGAGGCACAAGAAGAGGGACACCATTTGCTGCTCAAACCGCAGCAGGAAATGCTATTCGTACAGTAGTGGATCAGGGTATGCAACGAGCAGAAGTCATGATAAAGGGTCCTGGTCTCGGAAGAGATGCAGCATTACGAGCTATTCGTAGAAGTGGTATACTATTAAGTTTCGTACGTGACGTAACCCCTATGCCACATAATGGATGTAGACCTCCTAAAAAAAGACGTGTGTAGAAATAAGAATTGAACGGATTTCAAGAGAAATAAATGATTCAATGATCTGAAAAAAGAATAATATTATTATGGTTCGAGAGGAAGTAGCAGTATCCACTCGGACACTACAGTGGAAGTGTGTTGAATCAAGAACAGACAGTAAGCGTCTTTATTATGGCCGTTTCATTTTGGCCCCGCTTATGAAAGGCCAAGCAGATACGATAGGTATCGCAATGCGAAGGGCTTTACTTGGAGAAATAGAAGGAACATGTATTACACGTGCAAAATCTGAAAAGGTACCACATGAATATTCTACGATAGTCGGTATTGAAGAATCAGTACATGCAATTTTAATGAATTTGAAAGAAATTGTATTGAGAAGTCATCTGTATGGAACTCGTGACGCATCCATTTGCGTCAGGGGTCCTAGATACGTAACTGCTCAAGATATCATCCCACCACCTTCTGTGGAAATAGTTGATAC